CTCATCGCCCATGGATAAAGAAAGACCGTTTCAACGTCAAAAACAACAAAAACTAGAGCAAACATGTAATAGCGGATTCGGAATTGTAACCAAGCGTCTCCCATGGGTTCTATACCTGATTCATAACTAGAGAGCTTCTCTGGTCCTTCACTAATTGGGGCTAAAACTCCGGAAATTACAAATGCCAAAATAGGAATAGCACCCGATATTATTAGAAATGCCCAGAAAATATCATATTCGTGAAGCAGAAACATAAATGGACTCCTATTAATGTGGAATAGGTTGAATTATTCGATTTGAATTTCAATTGTAAATTCATCCAGAACTTCTTAAAGGAAAAGGGAATTTTATTTGATCAAATAAAACTACATAGTTTAGAGTTTGTTTGCCATGGTGCATGCCTTATTTTCATACAATGGAACCCCACTTACCATTTTTTTTTTATTCCATTTAGATATGGTATCAATATAGGATGTTCCCACCCAAAGAAAACTCTCTTACTTTATCTCGGTTTCTCTTTTTAAAAAGTAATTCAATTAAATACAAAAAAATAGTATAATTGGAATACTAATAAATAAGACTAATTATAGCGTAAGAAATCGTATTAGTATAACTATATTTTTCTAGTTCATTTTATATTATAAAAATACAAATATAAAATGCATTAATTTAATTCTTAATCCATTTCCACTTTTTTTTCAATCAAAACGAAAAAAAAGTGGAATGTGTTAGGGCTATACGGACTCGAACCGTAGACCTTCTCGGTAAAACAGATCAAACTAATTATTATCGAAATGATGCGAACTGTTTCAAAGACCCAACATGCATTTTCTTGCATTGGGCTCTTTCATCAACTGATTAATATAAAGATCAGTTAGTCCACCATATTTTTTCTTTTTTACAGGAAGATAATAAGATGGCTCCATGTGTTCTGTGATTCATGATTTGTATTCTGATCTAGGAACAATACCAAAGTGTTTCAAAGAGGGGTTACCTTGACTTAGGTCTGCCTCTGGCCTAGATTAACCTAAGTTAAATGGAATCTCTATCGCTCCGCTACAAGAGTCAAATATGAGACTTCATACACCTTAAAGTTCATAGGATAAAAAGAGGTTCTTTTGAGTCCCTTATACTCATTATGCCTAGCATTGAATGGGCTGGTATTTACCTTATCAATTAGCAAATCAATGGCAGGTTCTATTTCATTTGGCACCTGAATTCGCACTCGAATCGGGCCAAATCAAATATTTGTCAGGCTATTGTTCTCTTGTTCCTTCGAATCTATGGAGTAAGACATCGATTTCTCAATAAGATCAATTATGTTCATTGCATAATGGGCCCCTTTGAAAAGCATTGGCGCACGTGTAAACGAGGTGCTCTACCTAACTGAGCTATAGCCCTTGTCATAGACATCTTAACATATAGAGAATTTCTTGTCAAGATCGGATCCCACATGAGAGTTCTTTAATCCGCTTACTGTTAATGGATTGCTATTGCGTAGAAAAAATATTCCACCTATAATCCCCGAGGCGATGGGTCCTTTTTTTGTGATGATGAATAACCTACTTAACTCAGTGGTTAGAGTATTGCTTTCATACGGCGGAAGTCATTGGTTCAAATCCAATAGTAGGTAGAACTTATTAGATACCATCAACTCTGGTATCTAATAAGTTTTTCTAGCCATCTTCTTTTTTTTGTTGTATCATCTAGAATTGATTGGATTCAATTGGCAGAATCAAAATATGGTATATAATAAAGAACCTCTAAAGAACTTCTTTTTCTTATTTTTATGTGTGTTTTTTTTTACTAGTAGGAAATAACATTAACAGCCTCTACTCGTGTCCGAGCTCGTCTGAGAGCTAGATTCGCCTCAATTGTTTGTCTCTTTCCCTGAGCTCCACTCAAGTTAGCTTCAGCTATTTCAAGAGCTTGTTGAGCCTCTTGCGGATCAATGTCAGTACTCATCTCCGCATCATTTCCTAAAATGGTGATCTCATTATTACTTATTCTAGCGAAACCACCCATCAAGGCTACCGTTAACCATTGGTCGTTGAGACGTATTCTCAAAAGACCTATATCTACCGCTGTGGCAATAGGGGCGTGGTTTGGTAATACGCCAATTTGTCCACTATTAGTAGATAAAATGATTTCTTTCACTTCTGAATCCAAAATAATTCGATTAGGGGTCAGTACACAAAGATTTAAGGTCATTTCTTCAATTTGCTCTCCCCTTCTAAGTTCATAGCTTTCGCGGTAGCTTCGTCGATGTTACCTACCAAATAAAAGGCCTGCTCGGGAAGACTGTCTAATTCCCCAGAAAGGATCAATCGAAACCCCCTAATTGTTTCGGCGAGACCAACATATTTCCCTGGAGAACCAGTAAAGACTTCTGCCACGAAGAAGGGTTGTGATAAGAAGCGTTCAATTTTTCGTGCTCTTGCTACAGTTAAACGATCTTCTTCGGATAATTCGTCCAACCCCAGGATAGCTATAATGTCCTGAAGTTCTTTGTAACGTTGTAAAGTTTCCTTAACTCTTTGAGCAGTTTCATAATGTTCCTCGCCTACGATCCGAGGTTGTAACATAGTTGACGTTGAATCTAAAGGATCGACTGCTGGATAAATACCTTTGGCAGCTAATCCTCTTGATAGTACGGTAGTAGCATCTAAATGTGCAAATGTCGTGGCAGGAGCAGGGTCGGTCAAATCATCTGCAGGTACATAAACTGCTTGGATCGAAGTTATAGACCCTTCTTTGGTGGAAGTAATTCTTTCTTGTAAAGAACCCATTTCGGTACTAAGGGTAGGTTGATAACCCACTGCGGAAGGCATTCTCCCTAATAAGGCGGATACTTCTGATCCCGCTTGAACGAAACGAAAGATATTGTCGATGAATAAAAGCACATCTTGTTCATTAATATCCCGGAAATATTCTGCCATGGTTAGTGCAGTCAAACCTACTCTCATACGAGCTCCTGGTGGTTCATTCATTTGACCATAGACTAGAGCTACTTTTGATTCTGCAATATTTTTTTCATTAATTACCCCAGATTCTTTCATTTCCATGTAGAGATCGTTTCCTTCACGAGTACGTTCACCTACTCCACCAAATACGGATACGCCTCCATGAGCTTTGGCAATATTGTTGATCAATTCCATGATAAGTACTGTTTTACCCACGCCGGCTCCCCCAAATAGTCCAATTTTTCCTCCACGGCGATACGGAGCTAAAAGATCTACCACTTTAATCCCTGTTTCAAAGATTGATAATTTCGTATCTAACTGTATAAAAGCAGGCGCAGATCTATGAATAGGCGATGTTGTACGAGTATCTACAGGACCTAAATTATCAACAGGCTCCCCAAGAACATTGAAAATTCGTCCGAGAGTAGCTCCGCCGACTGGAACACTTAGAGCAGCTCCTGTATCAATCACTTCCATTCCTCTCGTCAGACCATCTGTAGCACTCATAGCTACAGCTCTAACTCGATTATTTCCTAATAATTGTTGTACCTCACAAGTCACATTAATTTGCTGACCGGCAGTATCTCGACCTTTAACTACCAAAGCGTTATAAATATTAGGCATCTTGCCCCGGGGGAAAACAACATCCAGTACTGGGCCAATAATTTGAGTGATACGTCCTAGTTTTTTTTCTTCAAGTGTGGAAACCGTAGAACCAGAAGGATTCGGATTGATTTTCATAATATAATAAAGTAAAATATGTCGAAATTCTTTTGATTGAGAGACTATGGTACATAGTACCAAATTGCAAATAAATTTCTGGTAGCAGCTTGATTAATTAATTCAATACGAACTAAATGGGAATTAGTACTCGATTTAGTTGGTACCACCCAACCGAATAAAATTCAATCGTTTACTCATAAAATTTAAATGAGTCAATTTTCAAGTTCAATCTATTCTTTTTTCAAAAGATCAAGTAGATGAATAAAAATTGTGAGTAAGTGAAGTGTGTTTCATTTCTCTATCATTATATTATACAAAATACCATCTAGACTCGATTAGATGAAATCTATGAAATTCTAACTCGTGATTCATTATTACGATCTCATTGACTGTTGTTCCTTATTTTCTTTTCTATATATCTAACTATATATCTATATATAGTTTAGTTAGTGTCTATTTTTGTTTTATTCCCCTTCTCTTTCATGGATGAATTATCCCTATTTTCACATCTAGGATTTACATATACAACACATATCACTGTCAAGGGGGAATTTTTCTTAGTATTTTTTTTTTAGATTCAAAATGGAAACTGCCCAAATTCAATTATAAACTTGAAAAACAAAGATTGGGTTGCGCCATATATATCAAAGAGTATACAATAATGATGTATTTGGTGAATCAAATGCATGGTCTAATAAGAAACTTAATTCATTGATAATATTAGTTGAATATTTTTTGAAAGATTTTTGTCAAAGTTTTCATTCACGCCTAATCTATATCGAGTAGACCTTGTTGTTGTAAGAATTCTTAATTCATGAGTTGTAGGGAGGGACTTATGTCACCACAAACAGAAACTAAAGCAAGTGTTGGATTTAAAGCTGGTGTTAAAGATTACAGATTGACTTATTATACTCCTGATTACGAAACCAAAGATACTGATATCTTAGCAGCATTCCGAGTAACTCCTCAACCCGGAGTTCCCGCTGAAGAAGCAGGGGCTGCGGTAGCCGCCGAATCTTCTACTGGTACCTGGACAACTGTGTGGACTGATGGACTTACCAGTCTTGATCGTTACAAAGGACGATGCTACCACATCGAGGCCGTTGTTGGGGAAGAAAATCAATATATTGCTTATGTAGCTTATCCTTTAGACCTTTTTGAAGAAGGTTCTGTTACTAACATGTTTACTTCCATTGTGGGTAATGTATTTGGTTTCAAAGCCCTGCGAGCTCTACGTTTAGAGGATCTGCGAATTCCCCCTGCTTATTCCAAAACTTTCCAAGGCCCGCCTCACGGCATCCAAGTTGAAAGAGA